CTTTGGTAGTCTACGTGTACTTTTACGTGAACCAATACGTCCATTCCTACGTGAACCAATTCTTGGTATAGGTTTTGCCATATTTTAGCATCTCATAAATATGAGTCAGAGATATATGGATATATCCATTTCATGTTAAAACAGATCTTTTATTTTTATTTGTACATTTGGGGTCCTTTAGAGAGTTCCTTTTAGAAAAATTATCCTTGTCTTTGTTTATGTCTTGGGTTGGAACAGATTACGATAATTCGTCCCCGCCTACGGATCAGTCGACATTTTTCACAAATTTTACGAACAGAGGCCCTGATTTTCATATTTTGCATTCCTTAACTTAAACTTAATTCCTAATCTACTTCGTGGAAGAAAATAAGTTTCTTGAAATTTCATTTTAAATCTCGACTTGTATCTCCCCAAAAGTAATCTTAAATCACCTAATCGTTCGAGTTCGAATCTTTGTTGCGGAGTCTAAAAATTATACGCCCTCGAGTTGAATCATAACGACTTACCTCAATTTTGACTCTATCTCCTGGTAGTATCCGTATAAAACTACGTCGGATCCTTCCTGAAACATAACCTAGAATCAGATCTTCATTATCTAAACGAACCCGGAACATACCGTTGGGAAGTGATTCAGTAATTAAACCTTCATGAACCCATTTTTGTTCCTTCATTCCAGGTAAAACCCCCTTGAAATATCAACTAATGGAGGAGGAGTGATATTAGATAACTCTTTATCTTTTTTTTTTTCACAAATAATCAATTTCATATCTAATTTTGATAGTCGAAGGATTACCATATATAACACAAGATTTCTCCCCCGATTCCTTCTAATCGAGCTTCTCGGTCTGTCATTATACCTCGAGAAGTAGAAATAATTACAATCCCTATACCACCTAAAATTCTAGGAATTCTTTGATAGTTAGAATAGATTCGTAGACCAGGTCGACTTATACGTTTTAAATTTAAAATAGTTTGAGATGGCCCCTTCCTATTTCTTCTATGTTGTAGGGTTAAAACCAAAAAATCTTTGTTGTTTTCCCGATGTTTTCTCACGTTTTCTATAAAACCTTCTCTTAAAAGTATTTTTACAATGCTTTCAGTGATGCTAGTAGATGATATTTGAACCGTTACTTTTCTATGCATGTCAGCATTTCGTATAGAGGTTATTATGTCAGCAATAGTGTCCCTACCCATAATGAACTAAAATTTGTGGTTCCTCAAAATTATGATATAATAAACATGATATTTTTTGTTATGAAGTAACATTATTAAAGGTATATACGTGAGACACAATCTATTAATCATTCAAACAAAATACTCTACTATACCTTACCTTTATAACTCTATATGATGATGATGTTCTTATCTTATAATACTTCAGGGGCTAATGACACTATTTTAGTAAAATTTAACTTTCTTAATTCTCGGGCGATCGCACCAAAAACGCGAGTTCCTTTTGGATTTCCTTCTTCATCAATGACAACTGCAGCATTGTCATCATATCGTATTATCATACCATTATCGCGTTTGAGTTCTTTACAAGTACGTACAATTACAGCTCTTATCACTTCCGATCTTTTTAGGGGCATATTTGGTACTGCTTCTTTGATCACAGCAACAATAACATCACCAATATGAGCATATCGGCGATTACTAGCTCCTAGTATTCGAATACACATCAATTCTCGGGCCCCGCTGTTATCTGCTACATTCAAATAGGTCTGGGGTTGAATCATATCATTTTTTTTATCTGTTCTTTCAATGCAAAACAAAAGGGGCTAAAAAAAAAAAGAAACCTGCAATTGCTTTTTTATTCCAAGAACTCTTTCTTTTGGTTATACGTTTCTATCACGAAATAATGAATTGAGTTCGTATAGGCATTTTGGATGCCGCTATTGAAATAGCCTTTCGAGCTATATTTTCTGCTACTCCACCCATTTCATAAAGTATTCTACCTGGTTTAACAACAGCTACCCAATATTCGGGAGATCCTTTACCCGACCCCATACGTGTTTCCGCAGGTCTTACTGTAACGGGTTTGTCTGGAAATATACGTACCCATATTTTTCCACCACGGCGGGCATTTCGTGTCATTGCTCGTCGCCCTGCTTCTATTTGTCTAGATGTGATCCAAGCGGGTTCAAGTGCCTGAAGAGCATATCGACCGAAACAAATAGAATTACCTCGATACGATATTCCCCTCATTCTTCCTCTATGTTGTTTACGGAATCTGGTTCTTTTGGGGTTATAGTTGATGGTTGTTTCGCAATGCCATCTCTACTACAGAACTGGACATGAAAGTTTCTTCTCATCCGGCTCCTCGCGAATCAAAACAATTGAAAAAAAAGTCGCGGGCGAATATTTACTCTTTTATCTTTTAATAGCTAGTTCAGTTGTAGGGTTAGCCCACGATCGCTCAGACTAAATGAAATTATTCTCTGGTTCGTTCCGCCATCCCACCTGATGAATCATTAGGATTCATTTTCAATAAAATCTTCAG